GACGATGCCAAGCAAATTCCTAGCAGGGCTGCCGACACGCGAATTACGACCAAGCACTCCACCCCATAAAAATCCTTCAGTTCGATCTCTGACCGTGCTTTTCACATTGCCCTTGGAAGGAAAGGACACTCTCTGAGGCGCATCTTTGTATGTTAGATTTGAGAGCCTTTACTTGACTATTCCTATGAGTGGCTTACCACGCCACCACCTCCCAAAGTTAAGCCGTCTTCAATCGAAAGGAAAGATACGCGGCTACCAAGGTCTTCTCTCTCTTCAGCAGTCTTCCTAGCTACAATCCTTTAAGAAACATTATGTACAAGAGTACAGTGAAAAATGTATTTTATATTCTTATATATATTACAAGTCGGATCATGCAGACTGACGAGATACGTACTCCTCCTGTTCGAACCGGGGTTTGAAACCAAACTCCTCCTCAGGAGGATAGGAGGGATGGGGTTTCTCTCGCTTTTCTTGGCTTGCCGATCCTGTCATATAGGAAGTTCTTCCGTCTTGCCTGGTTGACCAGGCTACCCCTTCACTGATTCCATCTTTATAGCCTCAATCGAAACATCAATTCTATGACAAGTTTCCTCTATCCAAATCCTTCGTTTGAAGCATCTAATGCCACCCCCCCCCAAAGACTTCAATAAAAGGGCCTAAAGCGGGCACAGCAAGAACCCTCCATTCATCCGCTGCAGATCGTGCTCAAGCTAAAGAGGCTCACTTTATAGTAAAAGAATGCGCGAGCACGGACGCAAAAGCAAAAGACAATGGCTTTCTCCTCCCTTTCGCCTTCCTCTGAGCCAGACCCCCGCTGCAACCTTCGGACAGACAGAACTCGACAAAGTGAGTTCTCTTCCACGATCCGGTTGATTGCCTTGCTTGTCTAGTGTCACAGTTGTTGATTCGCAATCGGTTGAATCAAAAGAAGGCTCCTTTTCTTTTTGTCTCACACCAGCAGTTGAGATCGAAAAATCATAAGTAACGATTTAACATCGAATGAACTACTTTGTTAGCAGCGCCATCTCTCTTCAGAAAGCTCGAAACTGGTGACAAAGATTGACTTTCTTTTCTTTGGCAGGATGGGGTTGATGTTCAGTGGCTCCAATCCCGAATGGGTGTAGAATGGAAAAAGCTCGCATGCTCTAGCTGTAGCTCGGTTGAGGTCCCTCCCCAAGAGTTGTAGACCGGGCACATACGGGGTGCCCGCCTACGAGCAACTTATCTTGCATTCTAGTGAGTTCCGTTCACTTCCCATTTGCCTGGATTTAGCGAGCAGTTGGTTGATCACAGCTTCCTATCCGACTGCTAGTGAAGTCGATAGTTCTCGTTAGTAGGGGGGGCCCGTAAAGCTCATTTCGATGTTGCAGGGTAGGTCTCCGTCCCCGCCTCAAACTTGATGAGACAGATCGAGTAGGCAGATAGGTTGCTATGATCATTCCTTCGATCGTGTCTGACGTTCGGGTACGAGAAGCGAGGGGGGGCTTATAGCTTAAGAATCTGGGTAGCCGTCCAGGTCAAAGATGACTGCTACTCAACATCACTCCCAAACTTCGCATTGGGGAGATAAAGTTGCTTTGTCAATGCGAATTTCCCTTCATAAATAGCATTTTCTGTTTCACCTTGATTATAAGACCTCAAAATGGACTCTTTTTCCTGCTTTTTCTTACTCCCAACTGACAACAGGAAGAGGGGAACCGTCAGAGTGAAGAGTTGTTTGCCTGGCTCACTGCTATGACTATGATAGGAATGAGGAATGTCATTCCTCGCCCATTTACTAATTAATAGAAGGAAAGCGAGTATAGCACGTCAGAGAAAACTGTGAAGTTGATAGAAGCTCACGTCAGCTGCGTCTGAACTGCTGATAGCTGGATAAAGAAAGAGAGAAAAGACCCTGCTTACAAGCTAGAATAGGGAAGAGATGATGCGGCTACTAGGATAAGAGCGGGCCGACCTTAGAACAGGACTGCCTCTCGTCTTCAATCGAGGGGTTAAGAATTCCTTCTAGAACTAGAAGCACACTGAAGGTATGCCCCTTATTGACTGGAACAAATGAAATCCCGTGGGGCTTGGTCCAACCCGAAAGGAAAGCACCGGGAGAGTACACGGTTTTGCACGTGGAATGAATAATAGAATAGTCATCAAGAATCGTCTGATTACTCTACTAGATACGATCCCCTAGAAGAGGCCTAACTAGAGTGAGGCCTGGCCGAAGCCACAAGGCAAGGTTCTCTCGTGTTTTAGACAGGAATCAGGGGCTTCTGGGAGGTTTAAACGGGGTTTCCGGGGGGTACAAGCTGGTGTCCGAGTAGCGAATTCCTGAGTGAAAGTCGTGGTTGGGTTTGAAAGTATATACATAGATATGGAAGCGCCTTCTGTTGACTTCGACGTTGCGAAAAGGTGCCCCCAAGCCCGGGGATCTCTTAAGAAAGGGTAGGCGACTCCCTCATAGTTGGCTGCAAATGATCAGGTGGAGGCGGTTGAGATTTCATACACCTGATCATTTCGCAGCTATATGAGATGGACTTTTATCATATAGCTGCAAAAGTGCATTTTTTTGACTTGACTTGTTCATATGAAAGAACTGAATCACTAGTTTGACTAGAGTTGAGCTAACCTATCTGTTTCAGTTTCACCCACTCAGTAGTTGGCCCTGAGCCGTAATAGGCACCCCCCGATGCATCAGATGAGGCCGTAGGGTTAGTTACACCAGTTCTGGAATCCTCTCTCATTGCCAGTACGACTGATCAAAATGATTGGGCCACAATCCCTTAGATCTTGTGAGGGCGTTCCTTTATTTCTCTCCCTCCAGATTACATACACAGTTGTAGTGAACACCAGCCTCTTTAGAATGGATTGGAGAGACTTACCTCTGAGTTCAGTAGCCAAGAATTCCACCCAACCAAACCAGTTGTTTGCACTCCATTGTACATTAGCCCATATAACGACTTCTTCAAACGACAAACTAACTCTGACTACCCCTGAGCAACAAACCCTGGAGGTTGCTCCATATAAACCTCCTCCTGTAGGTCACCATGTAAAAACGCATTCTTGACATCCAACTGATGTAGAGGCCAATCAAATGTGGCAGCAAGGGAGATGAAAAGTAGAACAGAAGCAATCTTTGCCACTGGAGAAAACGTCTCTGAGTAGTCAAGACCATAAATTTTTGTATACCCCTTTGCTTTGCCACAAGACGAGCTTTCAATCTATCAACAGTACCATCAGAATGAACCTTAACAGCATACACCCACCTACAACTGATTTGCCCGGAGGAAGAGAGACTAAGTCCCAAGTATCATTTTGCTTCAAGGCAAGCATTTCTTCTTCCATTGCACGTTTCCAACCAGAATGAGATAAGGCCTCTGTAACAGATTTATGCAAAGGAATAGAAGACAATGTGGCAACAAACGAGAGATAGGAAGGAGATAAATGATCATAGGACACAAAGTTCGAAATAGGATGTAGAGTACAGGATCTCTTACCCTTCCGAAAAGCAATAGGAACATCTAAGTCTGGTGGTGGAGAAGGAGAGATCTGGTGACTGGAATTTGGTGACAAGTGACCAATCGGTGAAGTAGCCAAGTCAGATGAATCAACCTTTGGACGACGAGTGTAAACCTGTAAATCTGGACGACATAGACGCTCAGGAACATTATTCAAAATAGGAGATGGTCGATAAATATCATCATTGATGGAGGAAGTTGTGAAAATATGGTATCCCACAAACCAACCCCCATCGACTAGCTCACGCCAAGGATCTAATTCCTTCCCTTGACTCTAGTTATAGGTTTTTTTCTCAGGTATTCATCCTTTTGTCGCTCCTCTCTTTCCCTCGAAAGTAGGACTCTTCTTCCGTATCTGCTTTCAAATCCCTGAGTCAAGAGCATCTGCAAGTGGTTTCTGCTCAAAGGATCGTTGTAAGCCGGGTACGTATAACGTGGTTGCCCTTTCCCTCGCCTGTTCTTCATCTGCCTGCGGTTCTAGATCAAGTAAGGAGTTGGTCGCTATTAGCTATCAGTCTAGTAGCTCGTGTAGCTAGCCTCAATCATTCTGTAGCTAGCCCCTCTGTTTTAAACTTGAACAGAGTCCCGGTACTCACTAACGGAACAAGAACGATTATGTGATCCGCCTGCTTGAACTTCACTTACAGCTGGAACGAACATGTTGGTTTCATTAGCTGACAACAAAGAAAGGGATGATCACTTATCCACTTTCAAGACTCACTTCTTTTATCCCCTTGACTCCACAGGGCCTTCGGAACTTCCACTTCGACTTGACAGCCAAAGGAACGCCGCCCTAAAGCTGGAACGGTACTAGCGAAAGTCCTTTTTCTACGCTTACTATCCGCTTGAAGACGGAAAGCCTGGACCCCCTCACGAGTGCTAGCTAAACAGCCCAAAAGCCTACTGACTGGCTTGACTTCCGAACCGTACGCTTCCTTCTTGCGCCTAGAAGTCAACCTCCGGAAAGACGGAACTAGAAGGATTGAGTTTATTGATCCCCCTTCACTTACGGAACTGTCCTTACTTGACTTCACTTTCACTTTATCTCTGCGATACCCAAGCGCCTTTACTGGAACTGGAAGGTTGGATATTCTCTTCGGCGACCAAGAACAGAACGGAAAGACGGAACCTAAAGCCCGAAAGACGAACAGGAAAGATTATCTGCGACACTAGCCCTTAAGCCGCCCAAGAACAGAAAGAAAAACTATCTGATCTACATCCACGGAGTCACCGATGGAACGAAAGACAAAGATAGAATGTCTGTATCTCCAAAGCCGCTTGACTTGCTTAGTAATGAAAGAGTGCGAGCTAATAGAAGGATTTGACTCTGATCAAAGCAACCAGAAGCAAGGGAAGATTCTTTTATCCACTAAACTAGCCTACCACGAGTCCATGACCTGAACCGCCTACCCGTACCTGGCTACCTGTTCTGAATAGTGAAGTGAGAAAGACTTGATTTTGTTAGCTTGACTTGAAAGAGGAACTTGAAAGACATAAACATTGAAACAACTAATCACCGCTTGCCTATCGGAAGATTGATTTATCCCCTTGACTTGAAAGTAGTCGTGAGTCGAGATGGAAAGTTCAATCGCCAAGACGGTCAGGACTGGAACAGGAACGGAAAAGAGACTCTATCACGAGCCCCTAGCCGTTAAAGGAATTCTCTTTGTTTTACAACACCTCGCCTCTAATGTAACTGCAGCCTTCACGGCTCTATCTTGCTATCCTGGACCGAGTGGCTTAAGGTAGGATTCCCTAGGGTACTTTAGCGAATCAAGTACCGTTGAGGGAGCAGATAGGTTTGGGCACCTTGATTCAGTTCAACTGGAACTACCCCTCTCCTGTGGGCACCAAAAGCCTCGTTTGAATCAACAACCCATAATCGACAGAAAGAACTGAGACTGACTTTCCGGAAGCTAAGGCCTGTCAAGGGTAGAAGTTCCGTTTGTTAGTCAATCAATCTTTCCCACCCTCAAAGATATAACGACTGTCGTCTTTGAGAGAACACGATCAATATCTCGACATAAGCCAAGAGGTAGATAGATAAAGAAGTACTCTATCCAGATGCCACTCGTTGGGAGAAGCCTACCTTTTGTGGAGGACAAAGAGAAAGATAGAGAACGCTTAGGATTTCCTAGGGGGTGCACAACTATTACGATCTCTGGGTCCTAACTTGAAGAAGGAAAAAGAGGAAAGAGGAGAAGGGCGGCTCCATACGAGGGAAAGAAGAATCCCCCGCACTCGACTTTCCCGTAGCTGGGGGTTCTAAGTCAAAGAAGAGAACAGGAAAGCCCCTTGCTTCTCTTCAGTCTTTCTTTTTGGTTTAAGATGCCAATTCATACTCTCATAGTTAGGGACTTCTAAGAAAGAATCTTTGAAGGGAATGCATGCTACGAAAGAGAGGGGAAAGGTTGCGAATTAAAACACAGTGGGCAGAAGTCTGGTAACTAGAAGACTGAACTTAATCCGTAGTCCCAAACCAAAGCGACTCAAACTGCTGGTGTTCCTCCCGGGGTATTAAATAAAAGACTTTCTCTAACTATCTAACTAGGGCTCAACTATATATTACATTCCAACATAGGTGGACTCTTCTAAAAAGGGAGGACTCCTCCTTCTATCTAGGTCTCTGTCTCTATGTCTCCAGTTATCAGCCGCAACCGACGCATCATACGTTTCCTATGCTATCTTGTAAGATCTGCATGCAGGGTCTCTGCTCTTTTCCCTATCAGAGGCATCAGATGCTAGAAGCTAGCTTCTTCTGCGTTTTCCCTCTCTGTCTGTGCCTTTGAGTAGCTATTAGCTGTCTTCTTGCCGAGTCTCCCAGTAGTTCGGTTCTTAGAGAGCAGCTATTCGCTTGCTCTTCTTTGCTCTTGGCAGTTGGATAGCGGGCAACCTCTTAAGTTTAAGACTTCCTGTACTTGTAGTAGAATAAGGAAGAGCCGCTTGCCTTCTTCTTTGCTCTCACTGGAATAGGAAGTGAAGGCAGTGAACGATCGCGCAAGGAGATTCAAACCTAGCTCCGAGTGAGCAAGTCGATTACTGATATTCAAATACCTTTCCTTCTTGCTTTTAGGAATTATGAAACATTTGTTTCATTGCCTGGTAGTTGAGTAAGGTTTCCCAGCTGCTTCTTCTTGATTATCACCTGATCTACGACCAACCTTTCCCTTTTTTACCTGGAAGTGGGAAAATGCCTCGAATCAACATGGATTTCACGGTACCAAAGTGGCATAAGAAGCTCCTGCCACATTTGATTATACCCGACACAAGTATGGGAATCCCTTTCCTTGCTTGGCAGCTCTCTAAGGTGTCTATCTATCTTAGCTGGCTCTTCCCCAGGGTGGTCTACGATCAGATAGGATAGAAAAGAATAGATTAGATCACTACGCGGTTACGGTACTCAACTTCGTTCACTACGATGTTATGTTAACTCCTCGAAACAGTAGTTCGTAAACATCTAAAGTCCTCGAGCGGCGGGGAAGAGGATATCCGTGCAGCTAAAGCATTGCAAGTGAGAAGATCAAATCTATTTCCTGATGTTAGGAATTATGAAACCTTCCCTTTCTGGCAGCTAGGGGAAGAGCGTAGGAAGTATATAATGTCTTTCCCGCTCTTATGATTGGCCATTCCCCTCCTTACCCCGCTGGTAGCTCTTTAAGGATTGATGATTTTCCTATACAATATGAGCTAGTTAGTAGTTAGCATTCCTATCCTAGTAGGAAGGTTCTAACAAGATAGTACGGATAGTCAAAGGGATGGAAGCCCGCTTTTAATTCCTTTATTTACTTATCCTGCGCTATTCCTAAATAAGGATCGTGAACCTATCTATTTCCCTTCTATTGACCTAGTTTTCTTGTGAGAATATCATATAGTGGGGGTGCAGTGTAGAGATGATCGATTGGTTGATGACCTGAAGTCAATCTTCATGTGAGAGCTGCTTGAAAGATAACAGATTAGTCTCTATCCAAAAAGTGGGGCTCTGGAGGTGAAGCCA